GTCCCTGTAGCTTAAATCAAAGCATGGTGCTGAAGATACCAAGATGGGCACCACCACCCCAAGGACAAAAGACTTAGTCCTAACCTTATCGTTAACTTTTGCTCAACATATACATGCAAGTATCCGCGCCCCAGTGTAAATGCCCCAAACCCCTTACTAAGACACGAGGAGCGGGCATCAGGCACGCCCACCCACCGTAGCCTAAGACGCCACGCCACGCCACACCCCCACGGGTACTCAGCAGTAATTAACATTAAGCAATAAGCGAAAGCCTGACTTAGTTAGAGCAACCAGGGTTGGTAAATCTTGTGCCAGCCACCGCGGTCATACAAGAAACCCAAGTTAACCATACACGGCGTAAAGAGTGGGTTCAAACTATCACACCAAACTAAGATCAAACCATGCCCAAGCTGTCATAAGCTCAAGGCACCCCTAAGCCCAACCTGAAGACGATCTTAACATCCGCGACCCATTCCACCCCACTAAAGCCAGGACACAAACTGGGATTAGATACCCCACTATGCCTGGCCTTAAATCTTGATGCCCCCCAACCACGAACATCCGCCCGAGAACTACGAGCACAAACGCTTAAAACTCTAAGGACTTGGCGGTGCTCTAAACCCACCTAGAGGAGCCTGTTCTATAATCGATAACCCACGATTCACCCGACCACTTCTCGCCAACACAGCCTATATACCGCCGTCGCCAGCCCACCTCATGAGAGCGCAACAGTGAGCCCAACAGCCCACAACCCGCTAACAAGACAGGTCAAGGTATAGCCCATGAAGTGGAAGAAATGGGCTACATTTTCTAAAATAGAACAGCCTAAACGGAAAGGGGCCTGAAACCCGCCCCCAGAAGGTGGATTTAGCAGTAAAGCAGGATAACCAAGCCTTCTTTAAACCGGTCCTAGAGCACGTACACACCGCCCGTCACCCTCCTCACAAAGCCCACAAATACACTAACTAATAAAACCAACCGCCTAAGATGAGGTAAGTCGTAACAAGGTAAGTGTACCGGAAGGTGCACTTAGCAAACCGGGGTGTAGCTACAACACAAAGCATTCAGCTTACACCTGAAAGATATCTACCACACACAGATCACCCTGAAAGCCCACCCTAGCCCCACCAACCACAACCAAGAATCCACTACCCCCACCCAACTAAAACATTACCCCTAACTCAGTATAGGCGATAGAAAAGTACAACCTGGGCGCCATAGAGACAGTACCGTAAGGGAAAGATGAAATAGAAATGAAAAACTAAGCACTACATAGCAAAGATACTCCCTTGTACCTTTTGCATCATGATCCAGCAAGAACAACCAGGCAAAGTGAACTTAAGCCTGCCATCCCGAAACCCAAGCGAGCTACTCACAAGCAGCTATCATGAGCCAACCCGTCTCTGTTGCAAAAGAGTGGGATGACTTGTTAGTAGAGGTGAAAAGCCAACCGAGCTGGGTGATAGCTGGTTGCCTGCAAAACGAATCTAAGTTCCCCCTTAGCCATCCCCTCCCCCAGACGAAACAACCCAAATGTAGTGGCTAAGGGCTATTTAAAGGGGGTACAGCCCCTTTAAAAAAGGACACAACCTCCATCAGCGGATAACCCCACCATACACCTAACCCCGTGGGCCCTAAAGCAGCCACCCCCAAAGATTGCGTCAAAGCTCCCTCAACCAAAAACCCAAAAAACCAATGAGACTCCCTACATCCATAGCAGGCCAACCTATAACAATAGATGAATCAATGCTAGAACGAGTAACCAGGACACCATGTCCCCCCAAGCGCCAGCCTACACACCATTAACAGCAGAACCCCAATAATAACCACACCCCCATTGCATACACCCTGTTAATCCAACCCAGGAGCGCACATTGGAGTGATTAAAGTCTACAAAAGGAACTCGGCAAACCCAAGGCCCGACTGTTTACCAAAAACATAGCCTTTAGCCAAACAAGTATTGAAGGTGATGCCTGCCCAGTGACACCATGTTTAACGGCCGCGGTATCCTAACCGTGCAAAGGTAGCGCAATCAATTGTCCCATAAATCGAGACCTGTATGAACGGCTAAACGAGGTCTTAACTGTCTCCTGTAGACAATCGGTGAAACTGATCTCTCTGTACAAAAGCAGAGATAAACACATAAGACGAGAAGACCCTGTGGAACTTCAAAATCAATAGCCACCCCACCCAACCCACAAACCCACCCAGGCCCACCACCCAAAACACTGGCTAACATTTTTAGGTTGGGGCGACCTTGGAGAAAAGCAGATCCTCCAAAAATAGGGCCAAATCCCCTAACCAAGAGCAACCTCTCAACGTGCTAACAGCACCCAGACCCAGTAAATCTGATCAATGAACCAAGCTACCCCAGGGATAACAGCGCAATCTCCTCCAAGAGCCCCTATCGACGAGGAGGTTTACGACCTCGATGTTGGATCAGGACATCCTAGTGGTGCAGCCGCTACTAAGGGTTCGTTTGTTCAACGATTAACAGTCCTACGTGATCTGAGTTCAGACCGGAGCAATCCAGGTCGGTTTCTATCTATGACCAACCTTCCCCAGTACGAAAGGACCGGAAAGGTGGGGCCAATACCCCCAGCACGCCCCCCCCTCAAGTGATGCCCTCTACTAAATCACCAAAGGATCAACCCCCTACCCCAACGAAAAAGGTTGCTAGTGTAGCAGAGCCAGGCAAATGCAAAAGACTTAAACCCTTTACCCCAGAGGTTCAAATCCTCTCTCTAGCTCCCCCATGACCTGACTAAACATTCCTCCCACCTACCCCATTATAACACTTGCCTACATAATTCCCATCCTAGTTGCCGTAGCATTCCTAACCCTAGTTGAACGAAAAATCCTAAGCTACATACAATCACGGAAAGGCCCAAACATCGTCGGCCCACTCGGACTACTCCAGCCTGCCGCCGACGGGGTCAAATTATTCATCAAAGAACCAATCCGCCCCTCCACTTCCTCCCCCCTCCTATTCCTCACAACCCCAATACTTGCCCTACTCCTAGCACTAACAATCTGAATTCCCCTCCCCCTACCCTTTCCCCTTGTAGACCTGAACCTTGGACTTCTCTTCCTCCTAACAATGTCTAGCCTAGCAGTCTACTCAATCCTATGATCAGGATGGGCCTCAAACTCAAAGTACGCCCTAATCGGTGCACTACGGGCGGTATCACAGACCATCTCCTATGAAGTAACCCTAGCCATTATCCTCCTGTCCGTAGTCATACTAAGCGGAAACTACACCTTAACCGCCCTCATCATCACACAAGAACCCCTATACCTCATATTCTCCTCCTGACCTTTAGCAATAATATGATACACCTCTACACTAGCCGAGACAAACCGCTCACCCTTCGACCTTACAGAGGGAGAATCAGAACTTGTCTCAGGCTTCAATGTAGAATACTCCGCAGGTCCATTCGCCCTATTCTTCCTCGCCGAATATGCAAACATCATATTAATGAACACACTGACAAGTCTCCTATTCCTAAGCCCAAGCGCACTCAATCTACCCCCAGAACTCTTCCCACCCCTACTAGCCGCAAAAGCCCTACTCCTCTCTTCAAGCTTCCTATGAATCCGAGCTTCCTACCCACGATTCCGATACGACCAGCTCATACACCTCCTCTGAAAAAACTTCCTCCCACTTACACTATCCCTCCACCTCTGACACACTAGCATGCCAATCTCTTACGCAGGCCTACCTCCTTACCTAAGGAAATGTGCCTGAACGTCAAGGGTCACTATGATAAAGTGAACATAGAGGTACACCAACCCTCTCATTTCCTAACACTTAGAAAAGCAGGAATCGAACCTACACAGAAGGAATCAAAATCCTCCATACTTCCTCTATATTATTTCCTAGTAAGGTCAGCTAACAAAGCTATCGGGCCCATACCCCGAAAATGATGGTTTAACCCCCTCCCCTACTAATAACCCCCCTCGCAAAATTAATTTCCACCTCGAGCATCCTCCTAGGAACGACAATCACAATCACAAGCAACCATTGAATAACAGCCTGAATTGGGCTGGAGATCAACACCCTATCAGTCATCCCCATAATCTCAAAATCCCACCACCCACGAGCTATCGAAGCCACAACCAAATACTTCCTTGTGCAAGCAGCCGCCTCCACACTACTACTCTTCTCCGGCACAATCAACGCATGATACACCGGACAATGAGACATCACCCAACTCTCCTACCCCCCAGCATGCCTCCTACTAACAACTGCAATTGCTATTAAACTAGGCCTAGTCCCCTTCCACTTCTGATTCCCGGAAGTATTGCAAGGATCTTCCTTCACCACTGCCCTACTCCTCTCAACAGTAATAAAACTCCCACCAACCACCATCCTACTCATCACATCCCAGTCACTAAACCCCACACTACTCACCCTAATATCCACCACATCCATCGCCCTAGGTGGCTGAATAGGACTAAACCAAACACAAACCCGAAAAATCATGGCCTTCTCATCCATCTCCCACATTGGTTGAATAGCCATCATCATCACCCACAACCCAAAACTCACCCTACTAGCCTTCTACATTTACATCCTAATAACAGCCTCCATCTTCCTTACCATAAACACAACCAACACCCTGAGCCTCCCAACACTAATGGTCTCCTGAACCAAAACCCCCATACTGAGCACAACCCTCATACTAACACTACTATCCCTAGCAGGCCTCCCCCCACTGACAGGCTTCCTGCCAAAATGACTTATCATCCAAGAGCTCATCAAACAAGAACTCACCACAACAGCCACAACCATCTCCCTACTATCACTCCTAAGCCTATTCTTCTACCTACGTCTAGCATACTGCACAACAATCACACTCCCCCCCAACCCATCAAACAAAACAAAACAGTGGTATGCTAAAACCTCAACCAACACCCTAATCCCCGCACTCACCTCATTATCTGTCTCACTACTACCACTCGCCCCCATAATACTCACCACCACTTAAGAAACTTAGGATAATATCAAACCAAGGGCCTTCAAAGCCTTAAACAAGAGTTAAACCCTCTTAGTTTCTGCTAAGATCCGTAGGGCATTAACCTACATCCCCTGAATGCAACCCAGATGCTTTCATTAAGCTAGGACCTTTCTAGACAGGTGAGCTTCGATCCCACAACATTCCTAGTTAACAGCTAGGTGCCCTAAACCAACAGGCCTCTGCCTAAAAGACTCCGATGTGCTCCAAGCACATATCAATGAGCTTGCAACTCAACATGAACTTCACTACAGAGTCGATAAGAAGGGGGATTAAACCCCTGTAAAAAGGACTACAGCCTAACGCTTAAACACTCAGCCATCTTACCAACTTACCTGTGACCCTAAATCGATGACTATTCTCAACCAACCACAAAGACATTGGCACCCTTTACCTAATCTTTGGCGCATGAGCGGGCATAATCGGCACCGCCCTAAGCCTACTTATCCGCGCAGAACTAGGCCAACCCGGGACCCTCCTAGGAGACGACCAAATCTATAATGTAATTGTCACAGCCCATGCCTTCGTAATAATCTTCTTCATAGTAATACCAATCATGATCGGGGGGTTTGGAAACTGACTAGTTCCCCTCATAATCGGTGCTCCCGACATGGCATTCCCACGCATAAACAACATAAGCTTCTGGTTACTCCCCCCATCCTTCCTCCTCCTACTAGCCTCCTCTACAGTAGAGGCAGGCGCCGGCACAGGATGAACAGTCTATCCCCCCCTAGCCGGAAACCTAGCCCACGCTGGGGCATCAGTAGACCTGGCCATCTTCTCTCTTCACCTAGCAGGAGTATCCTCCATCCTAGGTGCAATCAACTTTATCACCACAGCCATCAACATAAAACCACCCGCACTATCACAATATCAAACCCCATTATTCGTCTGATCCGTCCTAATCACAGCAGTACTACTCCTACTATCTCTCCCAGTCTTAGCTGCCGGAATCACCATACTCCTTACAGACCGCAACCTAAACACCACATTCTTTGACCCTGCCGGAGGGGGAGACCCAATCTTATACCAACACCTCTTTTGATTCTTCGGACACCCAGAAGTATACATCCTCATCCTACCAGGATTTGGAATCATCTCCCACGTAGTAGCCTACCACGCAGGTAAAAAAGAACCATTCGGCTACATAGGCATGGTATGGGCAATACTATCAATCGGATTCCTAGGATTCATTGTATGAGCCCACCACATATTCACAGTAGGAATGGACGTGGATACCCGAGCATACTTCACATCCGCCACCATAATCATCGCCATCCCAACAGGAATTAAAGTCTTCAGCTGACTGGCTACACTGCACGGAGGAACCATCAAATGAGACCCCCCCATACTATGAGCCCTTGGATTCATCTTCCTATTCACCATCGGAGGCCTTACAGGAATTGTCCTGGCAAACTCCTCACTAGACATCGCCCTACACGACACATACTATGTAGTAGCACACTTCCACTATGTCCTATCAATAGGTGCTGTCTTCGCCATCCTAGCAGGATTCACCCATTGATTCCCCCTATTCACCGGCTACACCCTAAACCAAACATGAGCTAAAGCACACTTCGGAGTTATATTCACAGGCGTAAACCTCACCTTCTTCCCCCAACACTTCCTAGGACTAGCGGGCATGCCACGACGATACTCCGACTATCCAGACGCCTACACACTATGAAACACCCTATCATCCATCGGATCCCTAATCTCAATAACAGCTGTAATCATACTAACATTCATCATCTGAGAAGCCTTCGCCTCCAAACGAAAAGTCGTACAACCAGAACTAACCCCCACTAACGTTGAATGAATCCACGGCTGCCCACCCCCATACCACACCTTCGAAGAACCCGCCTTCGTCCAAGTACAAGAGAGGAAGGAGTCGAACCCTCACATGCTGGTTTCAAGCCAGCCGCATACTTAAACCACTTATGCTTCCCTCTTCATGGGGCGTTAGTAAACTAATTACATGGCCCTGTCAAAGCCAAACTACAGGTGAAAACCCTGTACACCCCTACATGGCCAACCCATCACAACTAGGATTCCAAGACGCCTCATCCCCAATCATAGAAGAACTAATCGAATTCCACGACCACGCCCTAATAGTAGCCCTAATAATTTGTAGCCTTGTACTCTACCTACTAACACTCATACTGATAGAAAAACTGTCCTCAAACACCGTTGACGCCCAAGAGGTCGAACTAATCTGGACAATTCTACCAGCCATCGTCCTAATCCTACTAGCCCTCCCATCCCTTCAAATCCTATACATAATAGACGAACTCGATGAACCAGATCTAACCCTAAAAGCCATCGGACACCAATGATACTGATCCTACGAATACACAGACTTCAAAGAACTCTCATTCGACTCCTACATAACCCCCACAACAGACCTCCCATCCGGCCACTTCCGTCTCCTAGAAGTCGACCACCGTGTTGTCATCCCAATAGAATCCCCGATCCGCATAATTATCACCGCCGACGACGTACTCCACTCATGAACCGTACCCTCACTAGGAGTAAAAACTGACGCCATCCCAGGACGACTCAACCAAACATCCTTCATTACCACCCGCCCAGGAATCTTCTACGGCCAATGCTCAGAAATCTGTGGAGCCAACCATAGCTTCATACCAATCGTAGTAGAATCCACCCCCCTCAACCACTTCGAAGCCTGATCCTCACTACTAACCTCCTAATCATTAAGAAGCTATGTATCAGCACTAGCCTTTTAAGCTAGACAAAGAGGGACCTCCCCTCCTTAATGATATGCCCCAACTAAACCCTAGCCCCTGACTCTTCATCATAACTATGTCATGACTGACATTCTCCCTAATCTTCCAACCCAAAACACTATCCTTTATCTCAACAAACCTCCCCATCAGCAAAACGCCCACAACCACTAAAAACCACCCCTGAACCTGACCATGACCCTAACCTTCTTCGATCAGTTCTCAAGCCCATACCTCCTCGGAATCCCACTAATCCTCCTATCAATACTATTACCCACCCTCCTTCTCCCCATGCCCAACAATCGATGACTCACCAACCGCCTATCCACCCTACAACTATGGGCTATTAACATAATCACCAAACAACTTATAATCCCATTAAACAAACCAGGCCACAAGTGAGCTATCATCCTCACATCACTCATACTAATACTACTGACAATCAACCTCTTGGGCCTACTACCCTACACATTCACCCCAACCACCCAGCTATCAATAAACATAGCCCTCGCCTTCCCACTATGACTTGCAACCCTACTCACAGGCCTACGAAACCAACCAACAGCCTCACTAGGGCACCTCCTACCTGAAGGAACACCCACCCCACTAATCCCAGCCCTAATCATAATCGAAACCATCAGCCTATTAATTCGCCCACTAGCCCTAGGAGTCCGTCTCACAGCCAACCTCACAGCAGGGCACCTACTCATCCAACTCATCTCAACGGCCACCATCACACTACTCCCCATCATACCCGCAGTATCCATCCTAACCGCCACAGTTCTCCTCCTATTAACAATCCTAGAAGTAGCAGTAGCCATAATCCAAGCCTACGTATTCGTCCTCTTATTAAGCCTATACCTACAAGAAAACATCTAATGGCCCACCAAGCACACTCCTACCACATAGTAGACCCTAGCCCATGACCTATTTTCGGAGCAATTGCTGCCCTCCTAACCACATCAGGATTAATCATGTGATTCCACTATAACTCCTCACACCTCCTAACTCTCGGACTAACATCAACCCTCCTGGTCATACTTCAATGATGACGAGACATCGTACGAGAAGGAACATTCCAAGGCCACCACACACCAACAGTACAAAAAGGTCTTCGATACGGAATAATCCTCTTCATCACATCAGAAGTATTCTTCTTTCTTGGCTTCTTCTGAGCCTTCTTCCACTCCAGCTTAGCACCTACCCCAGAACTAGGAAACCAATGACCCCCAACCGGAATCACACCCCTAAACCCCCTAGACGTTCCCCTACTAAACACAGCAATCCTCCTGGCCTCCGGAGTTACCGTCACCTGAGCACACCACAGCATCACTGAAGGTGGACAAAAACAAGCCATCCAAGCACTAACCCTCACCATCCTACTAGGCCTATACTTCACCATCCTACAAGCAACAGAATACTATGAAGCACCCTTCTCAATCGCCGACAGCGTTTACGGCTCAACCTTCTTCGTAGCTACAGGATTCCACGGACTCCACGTCATAATCGGATCCTCCTTCCTACTAATCTGTCTCCTACGACTAACCAAATTCCACTTCACACCAGGCCACCACTTTGGATTCGAAGCGGCGGCCTGATATTGACACTTCGTAGACATCATCTGATTATTCCTCTACATAACCATTTACTGATGAGGATCTTGCTCTTCTAGTATATCCATTACAACAGACTTCCAATCTCTAGAATCTGGTACAACTCCAGAGAAGAGCAATAAACATAATCACATTTATACTTACAGCCTCTATCCTCCTCAGCCTAGCCCTGACCACACTAAACTTCTGACTCACCCAAATAACCCCAGACTCAGAAAAACTATCGCCCTACGAGTGTGGGTTCGACCCACTAGGATCTGCTCGACTCCCATTCTCAATCCGATTCTTCCTCAGTAGCCATCTTATTCCTCTTATTCGACCTAGAAATCGCCCTCCTACTCCCCCTACCATGAGCCACCCAACTAAAACACCCAACCACCACCCTAACCTGAACCTCTACCATCATCCTCCTACTAACCCTAGGGCTAATGTACGAGTGGACCCAAGGAGGCCTAGAATGGGCAGAATAAGAGAGTTAGTCTAAAAACAAGACAGTTGATTTCGACTCAACAAACCATAGTCTACTCTATGACTTTCTTCATGTCGTTCCTTCGCCTAAGCTTCTGCTCTGCATTCACCCTAAGTGGCCTAGGACTAGCCTTCAACCGCGTACACCTCGTTTCAGCCCTACTCTGCCTAGAGAGCATAATACTATCAATATACATCGCCCTGTCAACATGACCAATCGAAAACCAAACACCCTCATCTTCCCTAATACCAATCCTCATACTAACATTTTCCGCATGTGAAGCAGGTACAGGACTAGCAATGCTAGTGGCCTCCACACGAACCCACGGCTCCGACTACCTACAAAACCTAAACCTTCTACAATGCTAAAGATCATCCTACCAACCCTAATGCTGCTCCCAACAACTCTCCTCTCACCCCAAAAATTCATATGGACAAACACCACAATACACAGCCTACTAATCGCCACCCTAAGCCTACAATGACTAGTACCCTCATACTACCCATACAAAAACCTCACCCAATCCATAGGCATCGACCAAACATCCTCCCCACTACTAGTCCTATCCTGCTGACTCACACCCCTCATAATCCTAGCAAGCCAAAGCCACCTGCAACACGAACCACCAACACGAAAACAAATCTTCATAGTAACCCTAGTCGCAGTACAACCCCTTATCATCCTAGCCTTCTCAACTACAGAACTCATAATATTTTACATCTCCTTCGAAGCAACCCTAATCCCCACACTAATCCTGATCACACGATGAGGGAACCAACCAGAACGCCTAAGTGCGGGCATCTACCTCCTCTTTTACACTCTCATCAGCTCCCTCCCCCTCCTAATTGCAATCCTATACCTTCACTCACAAACAGGCACCCTCCACTTACCCACCCTAAAACTCCACCCACATGCCCTGCAACCCACCCCAACCAAACCCTGATCCCCCCTCCTCCTAAACATCGCCCTCCTCATAGCCTTTATAGTAAAGGCACCCCTCTATGGACTCCACCTATGATTACCTAAAGCCCACGTAGAGGCCCCAATTGCAGGATCAATACTACTTGCCGCCCTCCTCCTCAAACTTGGCGGATACGGCATCATACGCATTACCTACCTAACAAGCCCCCCCACAAACAACCTCCTCCACTACCCTCTCATCACCCTCGCCCTATGAGGAGCCCTAATGACTAGCTCAATCTGTCTGCGCCAAATCGACCTAAAATCCCTCATTGCCTACTCCTCCGTAAGCCACATGGGCTTAGTCATTGCTGCATGCATGATCCAAACCCACTGATCCTTCTCAGGAGCTATAATCCTCATAATCTCCCACGGTTTAACATCCTCAATACTCTTTTGTCTAGCCAATACAAACTACGAACGTACACACAGCCGCATCCTCCTACTAACTCGAGGACTACAACCACTCCTCCCACTAATAGCGACCTGATGACTACTGGCCAACCTAACGAACATGGCCCTACCACCCACCACAAACCTAATAGCAGAACTAAGCATCATAATTGCACTATTCAACTGATCCCCCCCAACAATCATCCTGACTGGAACCGCTACTTTACTAGCCGCTTTATACACCCTATCTATGCTTACAACAACCCAACGAGGAGCCCTACCCCCCCACATCACAACACTCCAAAACTCCACCACACGAGAACACCTACTAATAGCCCTACACCTCCTCCCCACACTCCTCCTAATCCTAAAACCTGAACTAATCTCCGGACCCCTCTCATGCAAGTATAGTTTAAACCAAACATTAGACTGTGACCCTAAAAATAGAAGTTAGACCCTTCTTACCTGCCGAGGGGAGGTTCAACCAACAAGAACTGCTAATTCCTGTATCTGAGTCTAAAGCCTCAGCCCCCTTACTTTTAAAGGATAACAGCAATCCACTGGTCTTAGGAACCACCCATCTTGGTGCAAATCCAAGTAAAAGTAGTGGAAACAGCCCTACTCCTCAACACCCTCACTCTACTCACACTAACAACCATCCTAACCCCCACGCTCCTCCCCATCCTCCTAAAAACCTTCAAAAACTCCCCCAAAACCATCACCCTAACCATCAAAACTGCCTTCCTGATCAGCTTAGCACCAATAACATTATTCACATACTCAGGACTAGAGAGTATCACCTCGCACTGAGAATGAAAATTCATCATAAACTTCAAAATTCCTCTCAGCTTCAAAATAGATCAATACTCCCTCCTGTTCCTCCCCATCGCACTATTCGTAACATGATCCATCTTACAATTCTCAACATACTACATAGCATCTGACCCACATATTACAAAATTCTTCTCCTACCTAACAACCTTCCTAATCGCAATGCTCGCACTAACCACTGCCAACAACATCTTCATACTCTTTATCGGGTGAGAAGGAGTAGGCATCATATCTTTCCTGCTCATCAGCTGATGACATGGACGAGCAGAAGCCAACACAGCTGCCCTACAAGCCGTGCTCTACAACCGAATCGGAGATATCGGACTCATCCTAAGCATAGCATGACTTGCCCTCACCCTAAACTCATGAGAAATACAACAAATATTCTCCCCCACAGAAACCCCAACACTCCCCCTACTAGGTCTCATCCTAGCTGCCACAGGAAAATCGGCCCAATTTGGCCTCCACCCATGATTACCCGCCGCCATAGAGGGCCCCACTCCAGTCTCCGCCCTACTACACTCAAGTACAATGGTAGTTGCCGGAATCTTCCTACTAATCCGAACCCACCCCCTACTCACCCACAACAAGACCGCTCTCGCACTGTGCCTATGCCTAGGTGCCATGTCCACACTATTCGCTGCCACCTGCGCCCTAATACAAAACGACATTAAAAAAATCATTGCCTTCTCCACATCCAGCCAACTAGGACTAATAATGGTCACCATCGGACTAAACCTCCCACAACTAGCCTTCCTACACATCTCAACCCATGCCTTCTTCAAAGCCATGCTATTCCTGTGCTCAGGGTCAATCATTCACAACTTAAATGGAGAACAGGACATCCGAAAAATGGGGGGCTTACAAAAAATACTCCCAACAACCACCTCCTGCCTAACAATCGGAAGCCTGGCACTAATAGGAACCCCCTTCCTAGCAGGATTCTTCTCAAAAGACCTCATCATCGAAAACCTAAACACCTCCCACCTTAATGCTTGAGCACTGACCCTGACGCTACTTGCCACAGCCTTCACCGCCACATACAGCCTACGAATAATCCTCTTAGTACAGACTAAATTTACCCGAATACCAACAATCACCCCAATAAACGAAAACAATCCACAAATCACCAACCCGATCACCCGCTTAGCCCTAGGAAGCATTATAGCCGGCCTATTAATCACATCCTACATAACCCCCACACAAACCCCACCAATAACAATGCCCCCGCTAACAAAAGCCGCAGCTATTCTAGTAACTACCATAGGCATCATTCTCGCCCTAGAACTCACAGCCACCACCCACACCCTGACCCAACCCAAACAAAGCCCCTACTCAAACTTCTCCACAACACTAGGATACTTCAACCCTCTAACCCACCGACCAAGCTCTACAACCCTACTGAACTCTGGACAAAAAATTGCCAACCACCTAATCGACCTATTCTGGTATAAAAAAATAGGGCCAGAAGGACTTGCCGACCTACAAACCATGGCAACCAAAACCTCCACCACACTACACAAAGGATTAATCAAGGCCTATCTAGGATCATCCGCATTATCCACCCTAATCATCCTAATACTACTATAACCCACGAACCTTAATGGCCCCCAACCTACGAAAACACCACCCCCTCCTAAAAATAGTAAACAGCTCTCTAATTGACCTACCAACCCCCTCAAACATCTCAGCCTGATGAAACTTCGGATCTCTCCTAGGGATTTGCCTAACAACACAAATCCTAACCGGCTTACTCCTAGCTGCCCACTACACCGCAGACACCACCCTAGCCTTCTCCTCCGTGGCCAACACATGCCGAAACGTACAATACGGCTGATTAATTCGAAACCTACACGCAAACGGTGCCTCATTCTTCTTCATCTGCATCTACCTACACATTGCCCGCGGCCTTTACTACGGTTCATACTTGTACAAAGAGACCTGAAACACGGGCATCATCCTCCTACTCACCCTCATGGCCACGGCTTTCGTCGGCTACGTCCTACCATGAGGCCAAATGTCCTTCTGAGGGGCTACAGTAATTACAAACCTATTCTCAGCCATCCCATATATCGGCCACACCCTTGTAGAATGGGCCTGAGGCGGATTCTCCGTAGACAACCCCACCCTGACCCGATTCTTCACCCTACACTTCCTCCTTCCATTCATAATCACCAGCCTAGTCCTCATCCACCTAACCTTCCTACACGAATCAGGATCAAACAACCCCCTAGGCATTTCCTCAAACTGTGACAAAATCCCATTCCATCCTTACTTCTCCCTAAAAGACCTACTAGGGTTCACAATCATATTATCCCTACTCACCACCCTAGCATTATTCTCCCCCAACCTGCTAGGAGACCCTGAAAATTTCACACCAGCAAACCCACTAGTAACCCCCCCACACATTAAACCAGAATGGTACTTCCTCTTTGCATATGCAATCCTCCGCTCAATCCCCAACAAACTAGGAGGCGTCCTAGCCCTAGCCGCCTCCGTACTAATCCTATTCCTAAACCCCCTACTGCACAAATCCAAGCAACGAGCCATAACCTTCCGTCCCATATCCCAACTCCTATTCTGAACATTAGCTGCCAACCTGCTTATTTTAACGTGAATCGGGAGCCAACCAGTAGAGCACCCCTTCATCATCATCGGACAGCTGGCTTCACTGACCTACTTCACCATCATCCTAATCCTATTTCCCACTATCTCCTCCCTAGAAAACAAAATACTCAACTAAACTCTAATAGTTTACAAAAAACATTGGTCTTGTAAACCAAAAGACGAAGGCTATCACTTCTTAGAGTTCCTATCAGAAAAAGAGGACTAAACCTCCATCACCAACTCCCAAAGCTGGCATTTTACATTAAACTATTCTCTGACCCTAAACTGCCCGAATGACCCCCCGAGATAAACCCCGCACAAGCTCTAACACAACAAACAAGGTCAACAGTAGCCCCCAACCAGCCACCAAAAACACACCCCCCCCACAAGAGTAAAACAGAGCCACCCCACTAAAATCCGACCGAGCAACAAACATCCCAACACTATCAATAGTATCCGCCTTAAACCCCCCACCCCAACCCCAAACAACAAGCCCCACACCAACAGGCACAAACCCCAAAACATACCCCACAACATATCAACCCCCCCAAGCCTGAGGGAACGGGTCGGCCGCCAACGAAACAGAATACACAAAAACCACCAACATCCCACCTAAATACACCATAAAAAGTACCAAAGACACAAAAGAAGCCCCCAAACTCACCAACCACCCACACCCTACAACAGACCCAAAAACTAACCCAACAACCCCATAGTGAGGAGAAGGATTAGATGCCACCAACAAAGACGCCAAAATAAAACCAACCCCTAAAAATACCAGAAAATATATCATAAAGTTCTTGCTTGGATTCAACCAAGACCTATGGCCTGAAAAACCATCGTTGCTATCTCAACTACAAAAACCCCCATAGAGGTAGCCCCCCCTACCCCCCCACGGTTATGGGGCTGCTATAATGTTAGTCTATCCAGACTATGTATACCGTGCATTAAGTACTTGTGCTTTATGCATTGTATTGAATTGTTCGGGACTGGTTAATCCATGTTCTAATGACATGTATTGTACTAGTAGATTAGTATTGGTCTAAGTTCAGCTATGTTTCAAGGGTTGAGTACTTCATTATTGGGGATAGTCAAGCTTTATGCCTTAGGTTAAGCTTTGATCTCTTAAACTTTACTGGTGTAGTATACGGCAGTGCTTGAGTATGGGAACTTAATGCTCTAGTCCATGCCTTGGGTTTCTTTAAATAGATAGTTCTGGTATACGGAAGTGCTCTAGTATAAGAGCTTATCGGCCACCGCCCATAACTGGCTCGAGCAGAGTCTTATCCCGTAAGACTAGCTTCCAGAGGGCCTGGTTATTTATTAGTCTGGCTACTCACGAGAGATCATCAACCCGGTGTAAGTAAGGTTTGCCGTTCCTAGCGTCAGGTGCTTTCTTTCCCCCTACACCCTTACCCTACTTGCGCTTTTGCGCCTCTGGTTCCTCGGTCAGGCACATAAATCGGTTCACTCACCCCACGTTCCCCTTCACAGAGTCATCTGGTTCGCTATCTGTGTACTCCCTCCCTCGTAATCGCGACATCTCGAGTGCCTCCAGGCTGTTGGTTCTTTTTTTTTGGGTCAACTCACTCTACATCTCCAGTGCGGCGGGTACTCAATTGGTTGACATGGACATACAATCCATAGCGAACCCTTTTTTGGCCTTCAAGAATAAATTAATGATACGGTTTCAGGTGTGGGTTCGTCTCATTTTCGCACTGATGCACTTGCTCCCCCATTCGGTTATGCCCGTTTTACCTCTCTTTCCAGTAATGTCCTTTAATTAACGGTTGTTGGACACTGTCTCTCATTTCTGGCATTCGGTTTGAAACTCAGGGGTTAATTAATGCGACGGTTGGAGTATATTTCGGTCTCACTTTTACCCTGATGCACTTTGCTTTGCACCTGGTTATGGAATCCCCGCAAACTCTCTACTATAAGGCTATTCAGTTAATGGTTGCTGGACATAATTCTTCACTTTTCTTCTCTTTTTAACACTACTACTTAATCTCCAATTGATTTTAAGCGAACCTGGAAAATTCCAATCAATCAACCTTCACCTTAACAAACACTAACAAACACTTACTAACACTTACAAACAAACAAACTTTACCGCTCAATTTATGAATCATTACACTAAGCATCTTCGTTTAAAAACATCAACCATTCTTTTCTTTTAACTGTTCGTTGTTTTAACCACCCACACTTAACCATTTTGCTCCAAATGCCCAATCCTTTCTTAAATTTTTCACTGTTTATTTACTTAAATTTTACCACCCTGTTTAAACACACCCACCACCCCCACTCCAATACCTATACCCCCACCCCCCCAACAAGCAACGAACAAACAAATTTAC